ATTTTCATAAGGCTTTCTGGACTGTTATTCAAAAGGTCTAATAATGTATATATATTGGACCTTAGAAGGCAATTATAGATCCTGGGAGGTAGTTCTGATTGGTCAATAAAAATGGATTTCAATGCTATTTTTTTTTTGTTTTTTCTTAGTTTAGCCAATTTCTCATGAAAGGTAAAAGGGGGTAAAGGAACCGTGTGTTCATTGTCCGCTAAATGTAAGTTTTCTTCTTCTGTATGTAAAAAAGGAATAAATAAATCAATCAAATTCCGGGAGGCTTCATGAAGTGCTTCTTTGGGAGTTAAACTTCCGTTTGTCCATATTTCAAGAAAGAGTATCTCTTGTTTATCATTCCCATTCCCATAAGAATGAATACTGTGATTGGCGTTTCGAACAGGCATGAATACAGCATCTATAGGATAACTTCCGCCTTGGAAGTTGTTATTTGGCGTTTTTATAAGATATCCGCGATTCCTCTCTATTTGTAATCCAATACACAACTCAATTGGTTCCGTCAAGCTAGCTATATGCTGTGTATTGTCAACGATTTCTACATAAGGCGGTAAGATGATATCTTGAGCAGTTACAGATCCAGGACCCCTGACACAAATAGCCGCGTTGCAAGTTCCATATAGATGACTTCTCAATACAATTGCTTTCAAATTCATTAAAATGTCATGGACCGATTCTTGAATACCTACTAGGGTAGAATACTCGTGTGGTATTTTCTCAGATTTTGCACGTGTGATACATGTTCCTTCTATTTCTCCAAGCAAAGCTCTTCGCATCGCAATACCTATTGTGTCAGCTTGACCTTTCATAAGTGGAGACAGAATAAAGCGTCCATAATAAAGACGCTTATTGTCTGCCTTTGATTCAACACACTTCCATTGTAGTGTCCGAGTAGATACTGTTACTTTCTCTCGAACCATAGTAATATTATTTGATCGGATCATTGAATCATTTTTTTCTCTTGTTTCTCTTGAAATCTCTTCAATTTTTATTTCTACACACGTCGTTTTTTCGGAGGTCTACAGCCATTATGTGGCATAGGGGTTACATCCCGAACGAAAGTTAATAGTATACCACTTCTGCGAATAGCGCGTAATGCCGCGTCTCTTCCGAGACCGGGTCCTTTTATCATGACTTCTGCTCGTTGCATACCTTGATCCACTACTGTACGAATAGCGTTTCCCGCTGCGGTTTGAGCAGCAAACGGTGTGCCTCTTCTTGTGCCCTTGAATCCACAAGTACCGGCAGAGGACCAAGAAACCACTCGACCCCGTACATCGGTAACAGTCACAATAGTATTATTGAAACTTGCTTGAACATGAATAACCCCCTTTGGTATTCTACGTGTATTCTTACGTGAACCAATACGTCCATTCCTACGTGAACCAATTCTCGGTATAGCTTTTGCCATATTTTTTCATCTCATAAATATGAGTCAGAGATATATGGATATATCCATTTCGTGTCAAAAAAGATCCCTCTTTTGACTTTTCCGTCGGGTATTTTAACAAGTCTGATTACCCCTGTCTTTGTTTATGTCTTGGGTTGGAACAAATTACTATAATTCGTCCCCGCCTACGGATTAGTCGACATTTTTCACAAATTTTACGAACCGAAGCTCTTATTTTCATATTTGGCATTCCTCATCTTAATTCTGAATCTACTTTTTGGAAGAAAATAGGTTTCTTTACATTTTTCTTCTGGAATAATATTCCCACGAAAGGAATGTTGAAGTTGATAAAAACACCTAATCTTTCGAATCCTTATTGCGAAGTCGATAAATTATACGTCCTCTGGTTGAATCATAACGACTTACTTCAATTTTGACTCTATCGCCTGGCAGTATCCGTATAAAACTACGTCGGATCTTTCCTGAAACATAACCTAGAATTATATCTTGATTATCTAAGCGAATCCGGAACATACCATTGGGAAGGGATTCAGTAATTAAACCTTCATGAATCCATTTTTGTTCTTTCATTCCAGGTAAAGCCTCCTTGAAGTATCAACTGATGGAGGAGGAACCATATTAGACAACCCGCCTCTTTTCTTTTTTTTTTTTCACGAATAATAAGTTTCGGATCCAATTCGGATATTAGAAGGATTACCATATATAACACAAAACTTCTCCGCCAATTCTTTCTAGTCGGGCCTCTCGGTCTGTCATTATACCTCGAGAAGTGGAAAGAATTACAATTCCCATCCCACCTAAAATTCTAGGAATTCGTTGGTAGTTAGAATAGATTCGTAGACCAGGCCGACTGATGCGTTTTAAATTTAAAATATTTCTATAGGGCCTTTTCCTATTCCTTCTATGCCGTAGGGTTAAAACCAAAAAATCCTTTTTGGTTTCTTGATGTTTTCTCACGTTTTCGATAAAACCTTCTTGTAAAAGTATTTTAACAATATTTTCAGCGATATTAGTAGCTGCTATTCGAACCACTCTTTTTCTATCCATATCAGCATTTCGTATAGAGGTTATTATGTCAGCAATAGTATCCCTACCCATGATGAATTAAAATTCTTGGTGCTCCCAAATTTTGATATAATCAACATGTCTTTCTTGTTTTTTTACTTATTTTTTTATGAATTTGAATTCTTAAAGGCATATGCGTGACACACAATCTACTAAAAAATCTGAATATATCTCTTAATCTCTTTCTTTCAAATACCTTACTTTAACCATATGATGGTCTCATTTTATAATACCTTATAATACCTCCGGAGCTAATGAAACTATTTTAGTAAAATTTAACTGTCTCAATTCCCGGGCAATCGCGCCAAAAACCCGAGTCCCCTTTGGGTTTCCTTCTTGATCAATGACAACCGCAGCATTGTCATCATATCGTATTATCATACCGTTATCGCGTTTGAGTTCTTTACAAGTACGTACAATTACAGCTCTGACCACTTCTGATCTTGCTAGGGGCATATTTGGCACTGCTTCTTTGATCACAGCAACAATAACGTCACCGATATGAGCATATCGACGATTGCTAGCTCCTATAATTCGAATACACATCAATTCTCGAGCCCCGCTGTTATCCGCTACATTCAAAAGGGTCTGAGGTTGAATCATATCATTTTTTTAGAATCTATTCTTTCAATGCAAAAGGGCGAAGAAAAAAAGAAATATTGTTTGTCCAAAGAAAGAAACCGGCACCTGCGATTGTTTTTGTATCCCCAAGACCTATTTCCTTTGATTCGTATTTTTTTATCCCGAAATAATGAATTGAGTTCGTATAGGCATTTTGGACGATGCTATTGAAATAGCTCTTCTGGCTATATTTTCTGTGACTCCGCCCATTTCATAAAGTATTCGACCTGGTTTAACAACAGCTACCCAATATTCAGGGGATCCTTTCCCCGAACCCATACGTGTTTCTGCGGGTCTTACTGTAACCGGTTTGTCTGGAAATATACGTACCCATATTTTTCCACCGCGGCGTGCATTTCGTGTCATTGCTCGTCGACCTGCTTCTATTTGTCTAGACGTGATCCAAGCAGGTTCAAGTGCCTGAAGGGCATATTTACCGAAAGAAATATGATTACCTCGATAAGATATTCCCTTCATTCTTCCTCTATGTTGTTTACGGAATCTGGTTCTTTTGGGGTTATAATTGATGCTTGGTTCTTAATTCCATCTCTACTACAGAACTGGACATGAGAGTTTCTTCTCATCCAGCTCCTCGCGAATAATACAAACTTTGACTATTTTATTATTGATTTCTATATCTTGTTTTTTTAGATAACTAAACATATTAATATTTCTATTTTAAATTTTGAAATATTGTATTCTTTTTTATTTTTATAATGTTCTAACGAATCTTTATTTTGTTTTGCCTTTTATTTTATCCTATACTATTGGATTGACCAAAAATGAGCAATCCAAGAAAATAAAGTTTTCGCGGGCGAATATTTACTCTTTTCGTCGCTATTTCAGTTGTAGGGTTAGCTCATGACTTTTCCCAACAGATGAATGAATTTGTCTATGGTTTGTTTCGCCATCCCGATCAATGAATCTGTTTTCAATAGATTTGGATTCACAGGTTCCATCGTTCCCATCGCTTCTTACTTAATGGTTAGGTCGGATTTCTACAATGGAGCTCATAATGAAATTTGTTCTTGAGCCAATTTTCTTAGTCTTTATTGGCTCGAAGCTCTTATTTTTTTTGTTCTAGGAACAGATTCATTTTATTTTTTACGAATCCGTATTAATGCTTTATTACACTGCTTTTTATTTTATGAGATGACTCATAGACCTTACATATTGTATGGAATTTTTTATCATTGGTTTTGTTTTTTTCTCCCTTTCTTTCACCCTTCCATTTATCCACATCTTTCTTCTCTATTTCGCTTCACAACTTGGAATCCGCGTAGAATCAGATTTATTTTTCTTTTGTTTGTTTATGCAAAAAATCTTTCAGTTGCTACAGTGATATGATCGATATATCATATCTTGACTGGTTCTTTGGATCCAGATAATGCGAAGTGATGAGTTGGTCATTAGTTGTATAGTTAAGTTATTAGTTTATACTAAGAGACTCGTCTTTTTTTTTAATCTAATTCTAAAAAACCAACGAGTCGCACACTAAGCATAGCAATTATTTCAAAAGGTCAATCGAATTTTTATTCAACCCTATAGAATTAAAAATTGTTCGTTTTGGTTTTGATTGAACAGAAAAATAAAAAGGAACTAATTTCTCTTTTTTTTGTCCCATCGCTGGATCGAAGGGAAAGACAAGTAAAGGTTTATTATTCCCCGTCTATAAATATCCAAATTTTAATGCCTAATACTCCATAGATAGTTCGAACTGTATAGGAACAATAATCGATTTTAGCTCGAATGGTTTGTAGGGGAACCCTACCTTCTCTGATCCATTCGACACGCGCAATTTCTTTTCCGTCAATACGCCCTGCAATTTGTACTTGAACTCCTTTTGTATCTGCTTGTTCAGTTAATTCAATAGCTTTTTTCATTGCTTTTCGAA